ATTTTTCTATTTTTTTTCTGGCTCGGCTATCCTACTTAGCCGAGCCATTCCCTTTATGATTATGATACTGAAAGGGTAAAAACAATAAAATAAAGAAAAGCAACAAATGTATTCAACAAGAAAAAGGAGAGAGAGGGATTCGAACCCTCGATAGTTCTTTGTTTCGAACTATACCGGTTTTCAAGACCGGAGCTATCAACCACTCAGCCATCTCTCCGAAAGATAATTTCTATTCTATTTTATTTTTATTTCTACCGAATAGAAATAGCCATATAAGTTGATAGCATTACTATCTATCTAAAGTGGGTATGAATCTCTAGGTCTATCTATCTGGATATAGATGCATGATCCAGCGTACCTTTTTGTAAAGTAAAAAAACTGCCATGCCTGAATAAAGTTCAAAAAGTGGTAAGGTAATAAGTCATATAGAATCTAATAAGTTATATAGAATCAATGATGGATTCCTGGTAAAATCCATCCATGATGCTTTTTTTTTTTACAACTTTTTGTTTTGACTAATAAAGAGATAAAATGGTATAAGTCTTTTGTTGATAGATTGGAGGATTAGAAACATGACTATTGCTTTCCAATTGGCTGTTTTTGCATTAATTGCTACTTCATCAATCTTACTGATTAGTGTACCCGTTGTATTTGCTTCTCCTGATGGTTGGTCGGGTAATAAAAATGTTTTATTTTCTGGTACATCCTTATGGATTGGATTAGTCTTTCTGGTGGGTATCCTTAATTCTCTTATCTCTTGACCCTTTTGGTTCTAGATCCAAAAATGACCCCTCCCAAAGTTTTTCAGGTTGTGAGACACACTCAAATTCACTATAAGTTATAAGTCCATAAAATGCAAAATAATAATAATAATAAAACGTAGCGGGAGGGGTCAAACTTATTGTATTTGTCTATTTGGTTTTATAAATTTTTGTTAAATAATAAACAAATAAAAAATAAATTGAATTTAAAATAGATTCAAAAAAAAAATTGGAAAATAATTCTAAATTTCATATAATAATAAAAATAAAAAGAAAGAGAATATCTGACCTAGCTCTGCTCAAATATGATCCATACATTGTGTATCACGAACAAAAAAAGTGCGGATGCGGATATAGTCGAATGGTAAAATTTCTCTTTGCCAAGGAGAAGATGCGGGTTCGATTCCCGCTATCCGCCCAGAATAATAGATTAATCTATTTTATTTAATTTATAATTTAATAGGATAAAGTTATAATTTAATAGGATAAAGGATTAAGTATAGTTGATTATGATAGTATAGTGGTTCTATCCTTCCCACCCCAAAAAACGGTAATTAATTAAATTATTAGTTAACAAAATCAAACCTCATTTTTTTTTTTCGCAAAAAATGTTGCGGAGACGGGATTTGAACCCGTGACCTCAAGGTTATGAGCCTTGCGAGCTACCAAGCTGCTCTACCCCGCGATGAAGAGAAGAAATGAGAACTAATGGGCCAACAAGGATTGTTTGCGCCCCTTGACCATATCTGTACAAATAGAATAGCCCATTTATACAGAATGGTAAAGGGGCCCTCTACCTCTATGATCGATGATCATAGAAATAAATAGACAAAAGAAGGGATATTTTAATCCCTACCAACTTGATCTTGTTGCTCCAGGCAACAAACATGCGTGAACCATTTCACGAAGTATGTGTCCGGATAGCCCAAAGTCTCGATAGTTAGCTCTCGGTCTTCCAGTCGAAAAACAACGTCGATGAAGGCGTGTAGGTGCACTATTACGTGGCAAGGATTGTAATTTTCCATGAATTTCCCATTTCTCACTCAACGATGGAACTTTGCTTATTTCTTTTTTTGAGGATCGACGAATCAAATGATATTTTTGTTCCAATTTGTGCCTCTTCTTCTCCCTCTCAATCAAACTTTTTCTTGCCATAATGGTTCAATTCCTATTAGTTTCAATGATACAAGTCGGATCCTAGATGTAGAAATATAAGAAAGCGAATCCCCCTCTATATCGAAGAATATATCGAGGATACAACACATAAAATAAAGAATTAACCAAATTTGCCCGATGTAGAGGCAATCAAGAAAGCCGCATAAGTGAATATATACCCTACAGAAAAGTGAGCTAACCCAACCAATCTTGCTTGAACAATGGAAAGAGCCACCGGTTTATCTCTCCATCGAATCAAATTAGCCAAAGGTGTTCGTTCATGAGCCCATGCTAAAGTTTCAATCAATTCTTGCCAATATCCACGCCAGGAAATTAAGAACATAAATCCAGTAGCCCAAACAAGATGTCCAAATAAGAACATCCACGCCCAGACCGATAAACTATTCATACCAAAAGGATTATATCCGTTGATAAGTTGTGAAGAGTTTAACCATAGATAATCTCTTAACCATCCCATCAAATAAGTGGAAGACTCATTAAACTGTGAAACGTTACCCTGCCATAATGTGATGTGCTTCCAATGCCAATAAAAAGTGACCCATCCGATGGTATTTAACATCCAG